GTCCTCGTAGCTTATACTCAAAGCATAACGCTGAAGACGTTAAGACAGATGCCAATGCATCCAAGGACAAAAGACTTAGTCCTAACCTTATCATTTATTCTTGCTAAACATATACATGCAAGTATCCGCGCTCCAGTGTAAATGCCCTAAAACACCTTAATAAGGTAGCAGGAGCAGGCATCAGGCTCACAACAGTAGCCCAAAACGCCTTGCCAAGCCACACCCCCACGGGTAATCAGCAGTAATTAACATTAAGCAATAAGTGTAAACTTGACTTAGTTATAGCAATTCAGGGTTGGTAAATCTTGTGCCAGCCACCGCGGTCATACAAGAAACCCAAACTAATGTTACACGGCGTAAAGAGTGGACTTTCTCTATCTCCCCCGACTAGGACTGAAACACAACTAAGCTGTTATAAGCACAAGATGCCCATAATACCCTCCACTAAAACGACCCTAGCCTACTGATCAACTGAACTCCACGAAAGCCAGGCCACAAACTGGGATTAGATACCCCACTATGCCTCGCCTCAAATCTAGATGTTCAACTACCTGAACATCCGCCTGGGAACTACGAGCACAAACGCTTAAAACTCTAAGGACTTGGCGGTGCCCTAAACCCACCTAGAGGAGCCTGTTCTATAATCGATAACCCACGATAAACCCAACCACCCCTTGCTAATCCAGCCTATATACCGCCGTCCCCAGCTCACCCTTACAATGAAGGGCCAACAGTGAGCACAATAGCACCCCACTAACACGACAGGTCGAGGTATAGCCTATGAGGTGGCAGAAATGGGCTACATTTTCTATCATAGAAAACCACGGCAAGAAGTGTGAAATCACTTCTAAAAGGCGGATTTAGCAGTAAAGCAGGATTATCATGCCTTCTTTAAGCTGGCCCTAGGGCACGTACATACCGCCCGTCACCCTCTTCACAAGCTACCAAATCCCCTTATTTCCTAATACCTAAATAAGCTAAAGACGAGGTAAGTCGTAACAAGGTAAGTGTACCGGAAGGTGTACTTAGACTACCAAGACGTAGCTATAACACAAAAGCATTCAGCTTACACCTGAAAGATATCTGCCCACCCCCAGATCGTCTTGAAGCCAACTCTAGCCCCACCCAAAACCAAACTAATCTTCACCACCAAAATAAATTAAAACATTAGATCCAACCTAGTATAGGCGATAGAAAAGTTATCCATCGGACGCAATAGAGTAATGTACCGTAAGGGAAAGATGAAATAACAATGAAAGTCAAGCGCCAAAAAGCAAAGACCAACCCTTGTACCTTTTGCATCATGATTTAGCAAGTATTAGGCAGACAAACAGACCTCCAGCCTGCCCCCCCGAAACCTAAGCGAGCTACTCCCAAGCAGCTAAACTATCTTGAGCGAACCCGTCTCTGTTGCAAAAGAGTGGGATGACTTGTTAGTAGAGGTGAAAAGCCAACCGAGCTGGGTGATAGCTGGTTGTCCACGAAATGAATTTTAGTTCCCCCTTGACTCCCCTCCAAGGCCACTTAACCTGAACCCTAATGTAGTTAGTTCAAGGGTAACTTAAAGGAGGTACAGCTCCTTTAAAACAAAGTACATATTACCAGAGAGGATAAGCTCAACACAACTCTAACTGTGGGCCCTCAAGCAGCCATCACCAAAGAGTGCGTCAAAGCTCTATACCAAAAAATTTTATTACACAAGCGACTCCCTCTTCCTCAGTGGACTAATCTATTACCAATAGAAGAATTAATGCTAAAATGAGTAACTAGGGTAAACCCTCTAAGGCGTAAGCTTACATCTTACATTATTAACAAACTTTGATATATATCCAAACCACTACAAGACCTTATATATATACTATTGTTAACCCAACCTCAACCGGGACGCCTACTCTAGACCGATCCAAACCTGCAAAAGGAACTAGGCAAGCCTAAGGCCCGACTGTTTACCAAAAACATAGCCTCCAGCAATCCAAGTATTGGAGGTGATGCCTGCCCAGTGACTCTATGTTCAACGGCCGCGGTATCCTAACCGTGCGAAGGTAGCGCAATCAATTGTCTCATAAATCGAGACTTGTATGAATGGCTAAACGAGGTCTTAACTGTCTCTTGCAGGCAATCAGTGAAATTGATCCTCCTGTGCAAAAGCAGGAATAACCACATAAGACGAGAAGACCCTGTGGAACTTAAAAATCAGCAGCCACCCTTCCTCCCTCTTCCCCTATCTGGCCTATTTTCAAAGAGGCGCTGGCCCGCATTTTTTGGTTGGGGCGACCTTGGAGCAAAATTTACCCTCCAAAAACTAGAACAACACTCTAAACCAAGGTCAACTGACCAACGTGCTAACAGCAACCAGACCCAATATGACATTGACCAATGAACCAAGCTACCCCAGGGATAACAGCGCAATCTCCTCCAAGAGCCCCCATCGACGAGGAGGTTTACGACCTCGATGTTGGATCAGGACATCCTAGTGGTGCAGCCGCTACTAAGGGTTCGTTTGTTCAACGATTAACAGTCCTACGTGATCTGAGTTCAGACCGGAGCAATCCAGGTCGGTTTCTATCTATGATAAACTTTTTCTAGTACGAAAGGACCGAAAAAGTAAGACCCATGCTACAAGTACGTCTTCACCCCAAGTAATGAAGCCAACTAAATTACTTAAGGCCATCACATTAATGTCCTAAAAAAGGACCGCTAGAGTAGCAGAGCTCGGCAAATGCAAAAGGCTTAAGTCCTTTACCCAGAGGTTCAAATCCTCTCCCTAGCCCCCCCATGACCAATTACCCTACCTTAATCCACTTCATTATACCTTTATCCTACGCTATCCCTGTTTTAATCGCAGTAGCTTTCCTAACATTAGTTGAACGAAAAGTCCTAAGTTATATACAAGCTCGAAAAGGCCCTAACATCGTAGGGCCATTTGGCCTTCTACAGCCAATAGCAGACGGAGTCAAACTATTTATTAAAGAACCCATTCGCCCTTCAACTTCATCCCCATCATTATTTTTCTCAACTCCCATTCTGGCCCTCCTCCTAGCAATTACTATCTGAACACCCCTTCCCCTCCCCTTCCCCCTTACAGACCTCAACCTAGGCCTTCTCTTCCTGCTAGCACTATCCAGCTTAGCAGTTTACTCAATTCTATGATCTGGATGGGCTTCAAACTCTAAATATGCCTTAATCGGTGCTCTACGGGCAGTCGCCCAGACCATTTCATATGAAGTAACCTTAGCCATCATTCTCCTGTCTGTAGTCGTTCTAAGTGGTAACTATACCTTAAGCACCCTAACTACTACCCAAGAGCCTATTTACCTTATCTTTTCTACATGACCTCTCGCAATAATATGATATATTTCAACACTCGCTGAAACAAACCGAGCTCCCTTTGACCTTACAGAAGGGGAGTCCGAGTTAGTCTCTGGCTTCAACGTAGAATACGCTGCCGGACCCTTTGCCCTATTTTTCCTAGCTGAGTATGCTAACATTATGCTCATAAATACACTAACCACCATTCTATTCCTCAACCCTAGCTCCCTAGGTCTCCCCCAAGAACTATTTCCAGCAATCCTAGCCACAAAAGCCCTCCTCCTCTCTGCCGGGTTCCTTTGAATCCGTGCCTCCTATCCTCGCTTCCGTTATGATCAACTCATACACCTCCTTTGAAAAAACTTCTTGCCTCTGACACTAGCATTATGCCTCTGACATACCAGCTTGCCTATCTGCTATGCAGGCTTACCACCAACCTAACCCACGGAAATGTGCCTGACTACTCAAAGGGTCACTATGATAAAGTGAACATAGAGGTACACCAACCCTCTCATTTCCTACCCTTAGGAAAGTAGGACTTGAACCTACACTAAAGAGATCAAAACCCTCTATACTCCCATTATATTATTTCCTAGTAGAGTCAGCTAACAAAGCTATCGGGCCCATACCCCGAAAATGATGGTTTAACTCCTTCCTCTACTAATGAATCCCCAAGCTAAACTAATCTCCATTTTAAGTCTCCTCCTGGGGACAATTATCGCAATCTCTAGCAACCACTGAATCACAGCCTGAGCCGGCCTGGAAATCAACACCTTAGCCATTCTTCCCCTTATTGCCAAATCCCACCACCCACGAGCAGTAGAAGCTGCAACAAAATATTTTCTCACTCAAGCAGCTGCATCCGCACTCCTTCTTTTCTCCAGCACTGTTAATGCATGAACTACAGGTCAATGAGATATTACCCAACTAACCCACCCCATTGCATGCACTCTCTTGACTGTGGCAATCGCAACAAAACTGGGCTTAGTCCCTTTCCACCTTTGATTTCCAGAAGTCCTTCAAGGGTCCTCCCTAACCACAGGCTTATTATTATCAACAGTACTAAAATTCCCCCCAATCACCCTCCTTCTTCTGGCATCTCCATCTCTAAACCCAACACTACTAACCTCAATAGCCACCATCTCAGCTGCTTTAGGGGGCTGAGCAGGACTAAACCAAACCCAAACTCGAAAAATCTTAGCTTTCTCTTCTATTTCACATCTAGGTTGAATAACCATTATCATCTTATACAACCCTAAACTCACCCTCCTTACTTTCTATTTATACACTCTAATGACTACCGCAGTGTTCCTAGCACTTAACACAGCCAAAATCCTAAAACTATCCACAATAATAACCGCATGAACAAAAATCCCCCCTCTAACCTCAACCCTCATACTAGCCCTCCTATCCTTGGCGGGCCTCCCTCCACTATCAGGATTCCTACCCAAATGACTCATTATTCAAGAACTTACCAAACAAGAAATAACTACAACAGCAACCATTATCGCCCTCCTCTCATTGCTAGGCCTATTCTTCTACCTCCGTCTTGCATACTGTGCAACCATCACACTCCCCCCAAACTCTATTAATCACATAAAACTATGACACCTGAACAAAAAGGTAAGTATCCTAAACACTATTTTTGCTTCCTTAACCATCCTTCTCCTGCCCCTATCCCCAATAATTCTCACAATCCCCTAAGAAACTTAGGATTACATTTACTAAACCGAAGGCCTTCAAAGCCTTAGACAAGAGTTAAACCCTCTTAGTTTCTGCTAAGATTCACAGGATACTAACCTGCACCTTCTGAATGCAACTCAGACGCTCTAATTAAGCCAGAACCTCCACCATTCCTAGACAGATGGGCTTCGATCCCATGAAACTTTAGTTAACAGCTAAATGCCCTAAACCTATCAGGCTTCTGCCTACATAAGTCCCGGTACACATTCAATGTACATCTATGAGTTTGCAACTCATTATGAATTTCACCACAGGACTGATAAGAAGAGGAATTGAACCTCCATGAAAAGGTCTACAGCCTAACGCTTTAACACTCAGCCATCTTACCTGTGACTTTCATTAACCGATGATTATTCTCCACCAACCACAAAGATATCGGTACCCTCTACTTAATTTTCGGTGCATGAACTGGAATAGCCGGTACCGCCCTTAGCCTCCTCATCCGAGCAGAACTTGGCCAACCAGGGACCCTACTAGGAGATGACCAAATCTACAACGTAATTGTTACCGCCCATGCCTTCATCATAATCTTTTTCATAGTAATACCTATTATGATCGGAGGATTTGGCAATTGACTAGTACCACTCATGATTGGTGCTCCAGACATAGCCTTCCCTCGAATAAATAACATAAGTTTCTGACTCCTTCCACCATCCTTCCTACTCCTTCTAGCCTCCTCCACAGTAGAAGCCGGAGCAGGCACTGGATGAACTGTCTACCCTCCCCTGGCCGGAAACTTAGCCCATGCAGGAGCCTCAGTAGACCTAGCTATTTTCTCCCTCCATCTAGCAGGTGTTTCCTCCATCTTAGGTGCAATTAATTTCATCACAACCGCAATTAACATAAAACCCCCTGCTCTATCCCAATATCAAACTCCTCTATTTGTCTGATCCGTCCTTATTACAGCCGTACTTTTACTGCTATCTCTCCCAGTTCTCGCTGCTGGCATCACCATGTTACTTACTGACCGTAACCTAAACACCACCTTCTTCGACCCAGCTGGAGGTGGAGATCCTATCCTGTATCAACACTTATTCTGATTCTTTGGCCACCCAGAAGTTTATATTCTCATTCTTCCAGGATTCGGAATCATTTCCCATGTAGTTGCCTACTACGCAGGAAAGAAAGAACCATTCGGCTATATAGGAATAGTTTGAGCAATACTCTCTATTGGCTTCCTAGGATTCATCGTATGAGCTCACCATATATTTACAGTAGGAATGGATGTAGACACCCGAGCCTACTTTACATCCGCCACCATAATTATCGCCATTCCCACCGGCATTAAAGTATTCAGCTGACTCGCTACCCTGCACGGAGGCACAATCAAATGAGAACCTCCAATATTATGGGCCCTGGGTTTTATCTTCCTATTCACCATTGGAGGCTTAACAGGCATTATCCTAGCAAACTCTTCCCTAGACATTGCCCTACATGACACATACTATGTAGTTGCCCACTTCCACTACGTCCTATCAATAGGAGCAGTATTCGCAATTTTAGCAGGCTTCACACACTGATTCCCCCTATTTACAGGCTATACCCTCCACCCCACATGAGCCAAAGCCCACTTTGGTGTTATGTTCACCGGAGTCAATCTCACCTTTTTCCCACAGCACTTTTTAGGTTTAGCTGGTATACCACGACGATATTCAGACTACCCTGATGCCTACACACTGTGAAACACATTATCCTCTATCGGCTCTCTAATCTCTATAACCGCCGTCATCATACTAATATTTATCATCTGAGAAGCCTTCGCATCTAAACGTAAAGTCCTACAACCAGAACTGACAAGTACAAACGTTGAATGAATTCACGGCTGCCCTCCCCCCTACCACACCTTTGAAGAACCAGCATTCGTTCAAGTTCAAGAAAGGAAGGAATCGAACCCTCACAAGCTGGTTTCAAGCCAACCGCATCAACCCATTAATGCTTCTTTCTTATGGGGTGTTAGTAAAACTATTACACAGCCTTGTCAAGACTGAATTACAGGTGAAACCCCAGTACATCCCCCATCCCATGGCTAACCACACACAATTTGGCTTTCAAGACGCCTCATCCCCCATCATGGAAGAACTTATCGAATTCCATGACCACGCCTTAATAGTTGCTCTAGCTATCTGCAGCCTTGTCTTGTACCTCCTAACCCTAATGCTGATAGAAAAACTATCCTCAAACACTGTTGACGCACAAGAAGTAGAGCTTGTATGAACAATTTTACCTGCTATCGTCCTAATTATGCTAGCTCTACCTTCCCTGCAAATCCTCTACATGATAGATGAAATTGATGAACCCGATCTTACTTTAAAAGCAATCGGCCACCAGTGATACTGAACTTACGAATACACAGATTTTAAAGACTTAACATTTGACTCCTATATACTCCCATCAACAGAACTCCCACTCGGCCATTTCCGCCTTCTAGAAGTTGACCATCGAATCGTAGTTCCCATAGAATCCCCCATCCGTATTATTGTTACCGCAGATGATGTCTTACACTCCTGAGCAATTCCATCCCTAGGAGTAAAAACCGACGCTATTCCAGGACGACTAAATCAAACTTCATTTGTCACTACCCGTCCAGGAATTTTCTACGGCCAATGCTCAGAAATCTGTGGGGCTAACCACAGCTTCATACCTATCGTAGTAGAATCAGCCCCCCTTACCTACTTCGAAAATTGATCCACCCTCTTATCTTCCTAATCATTAAGAAGCTATGTACCAGCACTAGCCTTTTAAGCTAGAGACAGAGGATTCTCCCCTCCTTAATGATATGCCACAACTCAACCCAAGCCCTTGACTGTACATCATACTAACTTCATGATTTGCCTTCTCCATAATCCTCCAACCTAAAATCTTAACATTTACCACTACTAACCCCCCATCAACCAAAACTTCAACAACCACAACCCCCTCCCCTTGAAACTGACCATGAACCTAAGCTTCTTTGACCAATTCATAAGCCCCTCCCTCCTTGGCATCCCCTTAATTTTAATCGCCACTCTCTTTCCTATTCTCCTCTTCCCATCACCTGGTAACCGATGAATCCCCAACCGTCTTTCAACTTTACAACTCTGATTCCTTCACCTAATCACAAAACAACTTATAATTCCCTTAGACGAAAAAGGCCACAAATGAGCCCTAATTTTATCATCCCTAATAACTTTTCTCCTAACCATCAACCTCCTAGGCCTACTACCCTATACATTTACACCTACTACTCAACTATCAATAAATATAGCATTAGCCTTCCCCCTATGACTTGCCACCCTTCTAACCGGCTTACGAAACCAACCTTCAATCTCACTAGGCCACCTTCTACCAGAAGGGACTCCAACCCCTCTCATCCCAGCCCTCATCCTTATCGAAACAACAAGTCTCCTAATCCGCCCCCTAGCCCTAGGCGTCCGCCTAACCGCAAACCTAACAGCAGGCCACCTACTCATCCAACTTATTTCCACAGCCACTACAGTTCTCCTCCCCATCATGCCAACAGTTTCTCTCCTAACTGCCTCCATTCTCTTCCTCCTTACCATCCTAGAGGTGGCAGTTGCTATAATCCAAGCTTACGTCTTCGTCCTTCTCCTAAGCCTATACCTACAAGAAAATATCTAATCACTAATGACCCACCAAGCCCACTCTTACCACTTAGTTGACCCCAGCCCATGACCTATTTTTGGTGCAGCCGCCGCCCTGCTAACTACATCCGGCCTAGTCATGTGATTTCACCACAACTCAGCTTACCTCATGCTCCTAGGCCTTACTTCCACACTCTTAGTCATGTTCCAATGATGACGGGACATTGTACGCGAAGGCACATTTCAAGGCCACCACACCCCCGTCGTCCAGAAAGGCCTTCGCTACGGAATAATCTTATTCATTACATCCGAGGCATTCTTCTTCCTAGGGTTCTTCTGAGCCTTCTTCCACTCCAGCCTAGCCCCCGTCCCCGAGTTAGGCAGTCAGTGACCCCCAACAGGAATTAATCCTCTAAACCCCCTTGAAGTCCCCCTACTTAACACAGCAATCCTCTTAGCCTCCGGCGTTACCGTTACATGAGCCCACCACAGCATTACAGAAGGGAACCAGAAACAGGCAACCCAGGCCCTTTTATTGACCGTTCTCTTAGGATTTTACTTCACAGCCCTCCAAGCAACTGAGTATTACGAAGCCCCCTTCTCAATCGCCGATGGCGTTTACGGCTCCACCTTCTTTGTCGCCACTGGATTCCACGGCTTACATGTAATTATTGGCTCATCCTTTCTTCTAGTATGCCTATTTCGACTAATCAATTTTCACTTCACATCAAACCACCATTTTGGCTTTGAAGCAGCAGCTTGGTACTGACACTTCGTAGACGTCATCTGACTATTCCTCTATATAAGCATCTACTGATGAGGATCCTGTCCTTCTAGTATATTTAATACAATTGACTTCCAATCTATCAAATCTGGTTTAAACCCAGAGAAGGACAATGAACACAATCCTCTCCACACTATTGCTATCCCTAGTATTAAGCACAATCCTAACCATAACAAATTTTTTATTAGCACAAACTAATCCCGACTCAGAAAAACTTTCACCCTACGAATGTGGATTTGACCCCCTAGGTTCAGCCCGATTACCATTCTCAATCCGCTTCTTCTTAGTAGCTATCTTATTCCTTCTATTTGATCTAGAAATCGCCCTGCTTCTCCCTCTCCCTTGAGCTACCCAACTTCAATTCCCCTCAACTACCATAACATGAACTTATGCCATCATCACCCTCCTAACACTAGGCCTTATCTATGAATGAACCCAAGGAGGCCTAGAATGAGCAGAATAGATAGAAAGTTAGTCTACCTAAGACAGTTGATTTCGGCTCAACAGACCATAGCCATACTCTATGACTTTCTTAATGTCCTTCCTACATTTAAGCTTTTACACAACCTTCATCCTAAGCAGCCTGGGTTTAATGTTCCACCGCACTCATTTAGTCTCCGCCCTACTCTGTCTAGAAAGCATGATGTTAGCCCTATACATCATCCTAGCCATATGACCCATTCACAACCAATCCACCTCCCTCACCCTCACACCAATTTTTATACTAGCATTCTCCGCCTGCGAAGCAGGCACTGGTCTAGCCATCCTTGTAGCCTCCACACGTACCCACGGTTCAGACCACCTTCACAACCTTAACACACTACAATGCTAAAAATCATTATTCCAACAGTAATGCTCCTCCCCACAGCTTTTCTCTCTCACCCCAAGCACCTATGAACCAACGTGACCTTCCACAGCTTCATAATTGCCTTCCTAAGCCTACAATGACTAACCCCCACCTACTTTCCTCACAAAAATCTCACTTTATGGTCTGGAATTGACCAAATCTCGTCTCCCCTGTTAGTCCTTTCCTGCTGACTACTTCCTCTCATAATCATAGCAAGCCAAAACCACCTACAACAGGAACCGACCCCGCGCAAGCAAATTTTTACCCTAACTATAATTATAACCCAACCATTCATCATTTTAGCTTTCTCAGCCACAGAACTAACACTATTTTATATTGCATTCGAAGCAACATTGATTCCTACCCTAATCCTAATTACCCGATGAGGAAGCCAACCAGAACGTTTAAGTGCTGGGATTTACCTCTTATTCTATACACTCATTAGCTCTCTCCCCCTCTTAGTAACTATTCTTTATATACACACCCAAACAGGAACACTTCACCTCCCTATACTAGAATTACTTCACCCAACATTAACCTTGTCCTGATCAGGCCTAATATCTAGCCTAGCCTTACTAACAGCATTTATAGTCAAAGCACCCCTATATGGTCTTCACCTATGACTCCCAAAAGCCCACGTAGAAGCCCCTATTGCAGGCTCCATACTTCTTGCTGCCCTTCTATTAAAACTCGGAGGCTATGGCCTAATACGAGTATCCATACTAATTACCCCCCTATCAACTGTCATTCACTACCCATTCCTTACCTTAGCCTTATGGGGAGCATTAATAACAAGCTCAATTTGCTTACGCCAAATTGACTTAAAATCTTTAATCGCATACTCTTCCGTTAGCCATATAGGCCTAGTCATCGCCGCAATCATAATCCAAACCCATTGATCATTCACAGGTGCAATAATCATAATAATTGCTCATGGTTTAACATCATCAATGCTATTCTGTCTCGCAAACACAAACTATGAACGAACACACAGCCGAATCCTCCTCCTAACTCGAGGCCTTCAACCCCTCCTACCCCTTATAGCAACATGATGGCTACTAGCCAACCTCACAAACATGGCACTTCCCCCAACCATTAATCTCATAGCTGAACTAACTATTATAACCTCTCTCTTCAACTGATCCACCCTTACAATCCTACTAACAGGAGCCGCAACCTTTCTAACTGCAGCATATACTCTATTTATGCTCCTAACAACTCAACGAGGAACTACCCCCTCCCACATTATACACCTACAAAACTCAAGCACACGAGAACACTTATTAATAGCCCTCCACCTATTTCCATCTCTTCTTTTAATTTTAAGCCCAGAGTTAGCTTCAGGAACCCTCTCATGCAAACATAGTTTTAAACCAAACATTAGACTGTGATCCTGAAAATAGAAGTTAAAACCTTCTTGTTTGCCGAGGGGGGTTTAACCAACAAGAACTGCTAATTCCTGTATCTGGGCTTAAACTCCCAGCCCCCTTGCTTTTAAAGGATAGTAGCAATCCACTGGTCTTAGGAGCCATCTATCTTGGTGCAAATCCAAGTAAAAGCAATGAACCTCCCACTTGCCCTTAACATTTCAATTCTCACTACCTTACTCATTATCATCACCCCAATTATTCTCCCCCTCCTATCCAAAAACCTCAAGAACTCCCACACCACCATTACACAAACTGTAAAAATTTCATTCCTCACAAGCTTAATCCCAATAACTCTCTTTCTACATTCAGGTATAGAGAGCGTCTTCTGTCACTGGGAATGAAATCTTATCATAAACTTCAAAATCCCCTTTAGCCTTAAAATAGACCAATACTCACTCACATTCTTTCCAATCGCTCTATTCATTACATGATCCATTCTCCAATTTGCCTCATGATATATATCTTCAGAACCCTACATCACAAAATTTTTCTACTACTTATTAATCTTTCTTACCGCCATACTAACTCTAACTATTGCTAACAATATATTCATTCTCTTCATTGGCTGAGAAGGAGTCGGAATCATATCTTTCCTACTAATCGGCTGATGACATGGCCGAGCCGAAGCTAACACTGCCGCACTACAAGCCGTTCTCTACAATCGTATTGGAGATATTGGTCTCATTCTCTGTATAGCCTGGCTAGCATCCACAACAAACACCTGAGAAATTCACCAACTTTGCCTACTAGACCAAGCCCCTCTCCTCCCCATTCTAGGGTTGATCCTAGCCGCAACAGGAAAATCTGCTCAATTCAGCCTTCACCCATGACTTCCCGCTGCCATAGAAGGCCCTACACCGGTCTCTGCCCTCCTTCACTCTAGCACAATAGTAGTAGCCGGTATTTTCCTGCTTATCCGCACTCATCCTCTACTTGCTACCAGCCAAACAGCCCTCACCTTATGCCTATGCCTAGGGGCTCTTTCTACAATATTTGCTGCTACATGTGCCTTAACCCAAAATGATATCAAAAAAATTATTGCCTTCTCCACATCCAGTCAATTAGGCTTAATAATAGTCACAATCGGATTAAACCTTCCTCAACTAGCCTTCCTCCACATCTCAACCCATGCATTCTTCAAAGCAATACTATTCCTATGCTCTGGATCTATCATCCACAATCTCAACGGTGAACAGGATATCCGAAAAATAGGCGGTCTCCAAAAAATACTGCCCCTAACCACCTCATGTTTAACCATTGGTAATCTAGCACTCATAGGAACTCCCTTTCTAGCAGGATTCTACTCCAAAGACGCAATCATTGAAAGCCTAAACACATCTCACCTAAACACCTGAGCTCTTCTACTTACTCTCCTCGCTACTTCATTTACTGCGACCTACAGCCTACGCATAACACTTCTTGTTCAAACAAATTTCACTCGAATACCCTCTATCACCCCCATTAACGAAAATAACTCATCAATCACTAACCCAATTACTCGCCTTGCCCTAGGAAGTATCACAGCCGGCTTCTTCATCACATCCTTTGTCCTTCCAACAAAAACCCTTCCCATGACAATACCAACCCTAACAAAAATTACAGCCATTCTTGTTACAACCCTAGGTATCATCACAGCCTTAGAACTATCCAAGATAACCCACTTCTTCATTAAACCCAAGCAAACCACTCTCTCAAATTTCTCATCCACCCTAGGCTATTTTAACCCTTTATTACATCGCATTGTCCCCATAAACTTCCTAGACAGTGGACAAAAAATTGCCTCCCAACTAATTGATCTATCCTGATACAAGAAAATAGGCCCAGAAGGCCTGGCAACACTCCAACTTGAAGCCTCCAAAGTTTCAACTGCCCTCCACTCCGGAGTAATAAAAGCCTACCTAGGATCATTCGCCCTATCCACTTTAATTATAACCCTATCAATATACAGATTTACTTAATGGCCCTCAACCTACGAAAACACCATCCCCTCTTAAAAATAGTCAATAATTCCCTAATTGATCTACCAACCCCCTCAAATATTTCCGCATGATGAAATTTTGGGTCTCTCTTAGGAATCTGCCTCGCTACACAAATCATTACAGGCATCCTACTGGCAACCCACTACACAGCAGACACAACTTTAGCCTTCACATCTGTAGCCCACACATGTCGAAACGTACAATTCGGCTGATTAATCCGCAATCTTCATGCAAACGGAGCATCATTCTTCTTCATTTGTATCTACCTTCACATCGGACGCGGACTATACTACGGCTCCTACCTTTACAAAGAAACATGAAACACAGGAGTTATCCTCCTCCTAACACTCATAGCAACTGCCTTCGTCGGATACGTACTTCCATGGGGCCAAATATCCTTCTGAGGAGCTACAGTCATCACTAATCTATTCTCAGCCATCCCATACATCGGCCAAACTCTTGTAGAATGAGCTTGGGGCGGCTTCTCAGTAGATAATCCCACTCTCACTCGATTCTTTGCCCTACACTTTCTTCTCCCCTTCATTATTGCAGGCCTTACACTCATCCACCTCACCTTTCTCCATGAAACAGGCTCAAACAACCCTCTAGGAATTCAATCAAACTGTGACAAAATCCCATTTCACCCTTACTTCTCAGTAAAAGACCTCCTAGGCTTTCTACTAATACTTATCCCACTAACAACCCTAGCTTTATTCTCACCTAACCTTCTAGGAGATCCAGAAAACTTTACCCCAGCCAACCCACTAGTTACCCCACCCCATATTAAGCCAGAATGATATTTCCTCTTTGCTTACGCCATTCTACGATCCATCCCAAACAAACTAGGAGGTGTTCTCGCCCTCGCTGCCTCTGTTCTAGTACTATTCCTCATACCTTTCCTACATAAATCAAAACAACGTTCAATAACTTTTCGCCCCCTATCTCAACTACTTTACTGAATCCTAGTAGCCAACCTTCTTATCCTTACATGAGTAGGAAGCCAACCAGTAGAACACCCATTCATCATTATCGGCCAACTAGCTTCACTAACCTACTTCACAACCTTACTCATTCTTCTCCCAATTACCGGAGCTTTAGAAAACAAGATACTCAACCTTTAGTCACTCTAATAGTTTATACAAAATATTGGTCTTGTAAACCAAAGATTGAAGGCCCACCCCTTCTTAGAGTGTTAAAATCCATTTATTTTTTGCGGCCCCCCCCCTCCCCCCCCATAAGTGCCTTCAGGGCACTTATGTATTACTTCGCATACTATTCTAGTCCACATCATACATTATATTAATGTAGGAAATTGTCATTTCAAGTGAATGCAGTATTTACATAATTTTTCATGTTATCTCCCATACCAACCCAAATCGGCCAATGCACGATCTAGTACTTTCTCCCACAAGGACCCGCGGAGCTGTCATGTTTTAGGGAAAGCTCCTACCAACGGACTAAAACCTATAATTGTTTAGTTTTACATAACTTATTCCTAGAATACGACAGTGTTTTACCACTTAGAATTAATGGCCCTCCACATCACCTGATCCAACCCGTTTGTCGCTGCCGCCCAAAAGCTTCGTGCCCGGTTATTTATTAATCGTGCTCCTCACGAGAAATCAGCAACCCGGTGTTAGAAATGCCCATCACGACCAGCTTCAGGCCCAATCTTTCCCCCTACACCCTCGCCCAACTTGCTCTTTTGCGCCTCTGGTTCCTCGGTCAGGGCCATAACTCGGTTCATTTAATATATCTTGCTCCCCACAGGAACTATTGGTTATTATGCACCACGGTTCACCTGGATGCGTAATCGCGGCATTTTACCTTTTCTTCACTTTTGGTTTTTTTTCTCTGGGTCTCTTCAATAAACCCCTCAAGTGCCGCCGCCAGTGTGCGCCTCGACGCTTGACATGTACATCTTATGGTCGGCGAACGGTTTTCTCACTTTCGCGGGCGGAGTTAATGATATGGTGTCAAGAGTTAGTTCGTCTCATAATGTAGCCCTGATGCACTTTTTCTGACATTTGGCTTGGAATATCCTCATTGGAGTTTAAGCATGTTCTAAGTTAATCCATGTTAAGTAGGCATATTTTTACCTCGTCAATTTCATAATTTTTGACAAATTTTTCATCAATTTTTGCACTACTCTACTGACTTCACATTAAAAAACATCAAATTCATGCAAAAAAAATTTTTTTTTATTGTGTTAATTTTTTTTTCATCAAACAACAATCTCTTTTCCCCATGAATGTCCAAAAAACTTTTTTATCTTGTTTACAAAATTTTTTTTGTTTTTTTATTTATTTTTCATCATCTTCACCCCAGAATTTTTCTAATATCATACCAAACATCTAAACAATGTCATCATCACATTGACAAACAAATTTCACATTACATAATCCCCACTCATTCCCTAATCACATGTTGTTCAATTAAACAATCAACTCATTCAAAAAGAAAGGAGTTGCACCTTCATCTCCAACTCCCAAAGCTGGCATTTTAACTTAAACTACTTTCTGATCCTTCCACAACCTCACTGCCCGAATCGTCCCCCGAGATAAACCCCGCACAAGCTCCAAAACAACGAACAGAGTTAACAACAGCCCCCAGCCCGCAATCAAAAACTGCCCCACCCCCCAAAAATAAAGCAAAGACACACCTCCAAAATCCAACCGCATAACACACAAACCTTCACTATCCACAGTCTCCACCCCAAACCATTGTACATCTATTAACCCCCCAACAAAAACACCTACACCAACCATCAAAACTAATCCTCCACCATACCCAAGCACACGCCAATCCCCTCAAGTCTCTGGAAATGGATCAGCTGCCAACGATACTGAGTATACAAAAACTACCAATATCCCCCCCAAATACACAAGAAACAACACCAAAGACATAAAAGATGCCCCAAGACTTACCAACCACCCACACCCTACTACCGAACCCAATATCAAACCAACCACTCCATAATAGGGGGAAGGATTCGACGCAACTGCTAGCCCTCCTAAAATAAAACACAACCCCAAAAACAATGTAAAATATATCATACAATTCTCACTTGGCTTCTATCCAAGACCTACGGTCTGAAAAACCATCGTTGTCTTTTCAACTACAAGAACTCAGCAAACATAAAACTAACCCCGACCTTCACCAACCCACCCCCTCCTATTATTGCCTTAGCAATCACAAACCCATGTTCTTCAAACTACCCCATTAATTAATAAACAAACAAATTTATCCAACAAGACAAACCTTGTTAACCAACAAA